TTAGTAAAGCTGAGGTTAACGAAAGTACTACCGCGAAGAAATTCAAACCTCGAGCTCGAGGACGTAGTTATGTGATAAAAAGAAGTACCTGCCATATAACTATTGTAGTGAAAGATGTATCTTTAGATGAATATGAATATGAAGATCTATATTCGTTTGAAAACCCTAAATCGAAAAAGACAACTATGGTATATGATGATGCCTATAGTAGTGGGTTAGTATGGGACAAAAAATAAATCCACTCGGTTTCCGACTTGGTACAACCCAAAGTCCTCATTCCCTTTGGTTTGCACAACCAAAAAATTATCCTGAGGGTCTACAAGAAGATCAAAAAATACGAGATTTTATCAAAACTTATGTACAAAAGAATATGAAAATATCCCCCGTCAACGAGGAAATTCTCCGTATAGAGATTCAAAAAAGAATCGATTTGATCAAGGTCATAATCTTTACGGGACTCCCAAAGTTATTAAAGGGAAAAAAACCGCGAGAAATCAAAGAATTACAGATGAATCTACAAAAAGAATTTCATTATGTGAACCAAAAACTTAAGATTTCGATCACAAAAATTGCAAAACCTTACGCAAACCCGAATATTCTTGCAGAATTTATAGCCACACAATTCAAGAATAGAGTTTCATTTCGAAAAGCAATAAAAAAGGCTATTGAATTAACTGAAGAAGCAGATACAAAAGGAATTCAAGTACAAATTTCAGGGCGTATCGGCGGAAACGAAATGGCACGTGTCGAATGGATCAGAAAGGGTAGAGTTCCCCTACAAACCGTTCGAGCTAAAATTGATTATTGTTCCTATACAATTAGGACTATCTATGGCGTATTCGGCATGAAAATTTGGATTTTTATAGACAAGGGAAAGGAATAAAAAAACTTTCATTGTTTTTCCCTTCTATCGATTGATTGAACAAAAAAAGGGAAACTCGGTCATTCTTTTTCTGGCCAATCAAACTAATTCTTAATTCTATAGGGTTGAATAAAAATTCGATGAACCTTTTGATATAATTGCTATGCTTAGTGTGTGACTCGTTGGTTTTTTTAGGGTTAGGATTAGGATTAAAAAAAGACCAGCCCGGTAGTATGAAAACCAACTCATCACTTCGTATTATCTGGATCTAAAGAAGCAGTCAAGATATGATAAATCGGTCATATCTATGTAGCAACTGAAGTTTCTTTTGAATAAACTTTAATTCGAAGTTTAAACAAAATACAGAAGAAAGGTGTGGATAAATGGAAGGATGAGAGAAAGAGAGAAAAAGAATATCAATGATATAGAAATCCAATATGTAAGGTCTATGAGTCATCTCATAAAAGACAGTGTAATAAAGCATCAATACTAATCGATTCATCTATAATGAAATATTAAATGAATCCTTCTTATAGAAGAAAAAAATGAAGAAAAAAAATCAAGAGCTTCGAGCCAATAAAGACTAAGAAGGTTGACTCAAGAATAAATTGGATTATGAGCTCCGTTGTAGAATTCTGACCTAACCATTAAATACGAAGCGGTGGGAACGATGGAACCTGTGACTGCAAAAGATTTTATTGAACAAATGAATCTTACTGATTCACTAGTCGGGATGGCGAAATGAACCGGAAATCAATTCATCTATTCTGAGAAGTCACGAACAAGCGCTACGACTGAAATAGAGATTGCAAGAGTAAATATTCGCCCGCGAAAACTTTCTTTTTTTTTGAATTTGAATTGTTGGATAAAGGACAAAAGAAAATAAAGATTTATTAGAACGTTAGAAAAAAAACTATTATTTATCAAATTTTTTATAAAAATGTTCTAATATCTATTCAAATTAATTGAAATTCCATTTTGAATCCTTTTATTCGCGAGGAGCTGGATGAGAAGAAACTCTCACGTCCAGTTCTGTAGTAGAGATGGAATTCCGAAACAACCATCAACTATAACCCCAAAAGAACTACATTTCGTAAACAACATAGAGGAAGAATGAAGGGAAGATCTTATCGAGGTAATCATATTTGTTTCGGTAAATACGCTCTTCAGGCACTTGAACCTGCTTGGATCACATCTAGACAAATCGAAGCAGGTCGACGAGCAATGACACGAAATGCACGCCGTGGTGGAAAAATATGGGTACGTATATTTCCAGACAAACCAGTTACAGTAAGACCTGCTGAAACACGTATGGGTTCGGGGAAAGGATCCCCTGAATATTGGGTAGCTGTTGTTAAACCGGGGAGAATACTATATGAAATGGGTGGAGTAGCCGAAAATCGAGCCAGAAGAGCTATTTTACTAGCAGCATCCAAAATGCCTATACGAACTCAATTAATTATTTCGGGATAAAAATGTAGAACCGACAGAAATGAGTCTCGGGGATGAAACCGCAGGTTTCTTTTTTTGGACAAACAATATTTCTTTTATTTTCTTTATCCTTTGCATTGGAAGAATAGACTAAAAAATTGATATGATTCAACATCAGACCCATTTAAATGTAGCGGATAACAGCGGGGCTCGAGAATTGATGTGTATTCGAATCATAGGAGCTAGTAATCGTCGCTATGCTTATATTGGTGACGTTATTGTTGCTGTGATCAAAGAAGCAGTCCCAAAAATGCGCCTAGAAAAATCAGAAGTAGTCAGAGCTGTAATTGTCCGTACCTGTAAAGAACTTAAACGTGACAGCGGTATGATAATACGATATGATGACAATGCTGCAGTTGTGATTGATCAAAAAGGAAATCCAAAAGGAAGTCGAATTATTGGTGCAATCCCCGAGGAATTGAAAGAATTCAATTTTACTAAAATAGTTTCATTAGCTCCCGAGGTATTATAAAATAAAATAAAATGAGATCGTGATTGGGGTATTTGAAAGAAATAGATTAAGAACTAGATTAATTCGTAGATTGTGTCTCAGGCATATACCTTGAAAATATTCATAAACCAATAAAAAAAAAAAAGAAAAACATGTTAATTATATCCAATTTGCAGACACCAATAATTTTAGTTCATGATGGGTACAGACACTATTGCTGAGATAATAAACTCGATACGAAATGCTGATATGGCTAGAAAAAGGGTTGTTCGCATAGCATCTACTAATATTACCGAAAATATTGTTAAAATACTTTTCCGAGAAGGTTTTATCGAAAACGTCAGAAAACATCGAGAAAAAAACAAATATTTTTTGGTTGTAACCCTGCGACATAGAAGGAATAGGAAAAGCCCTTATAGAAAATTTTTCAATTTAAAACGGGTCAGTCGGCCCAGTCTACGAATCTATTCTTACTCTCAAGAAATTCCTAGAATTTTAGGTGGGACAGGGATTGTAATTCTTTCTACTTCTCGAGGTATAATGACAGACCGGGAGGCTCGACTAGAAGGAATTGGCGGAGAAATTTTGTGTTATATATGGTAATCATTTTAATATCCAAATGGGATCCTCTTCCTATTTATAAAAAAAAAAAGAAAGAGGGTGAGTTGTTTAATATCGTTTCTCCTCCATTAGTTGATACTTCAAGGGGGCTTTACCTGCAATGACAGAACAAAAATGGATTCACGAAGGTTTAATTACTGAATCGCTTCCCAATGGCATGTTCCGGGTTCGGTTAGATAATGAAGATCTGGTTCTAGGTTATGTTTCAGGAAAGATCCGGCGTAGTTCTATCAAGATACTGCGTGGAGACAAAGTCAAAATTGAAATAAGTCGTTATGATTCAACCAGAGGACGTATAATTTCTCGAATCGACAACGACAACGAAAACAAGGATTCAAAAGATTAGCTGGTTTTTATTCAATACGATTCGAGATGAAAAATTTCAAGAAACTTATTTTCTACCAAGAAGTAGATTCAGAATTAAGATAAGGAATGACAAATATGAAAATAAGAGTTTCTGTTCGTAAAAGATGTCAAAAATGTCGACTAATCCGTAGGCGGGGGCGCCTTAGAATAATTTGTTCCAACCCGAGACATAAACAAAGACAAGTATAATCAGACACGCTAAAAGGCTCAATGTACAAATCAAATAAGGAATCTGTTTTGACATGAAATGGATATATCCATATATTTCTGACTCATATTTATGAGATGATACAATATGCCAAAAGCTATACCGAGAACTGGTTCACGTAGGAATGTACGTATTGGTTCACGCAGGAATGTACGTATTGGTTCACGCAGGAATGTACGTATTAGTTTACGTAAGATTGTAGGTAGAATACCAAAGGGAGTTATTCATGTTCAAGCGAGTTTCCATAATATCATTGTCACGGTTACAGATCTACGGGGTCGGGTGGTTTCCTGGTCCTCGGCCGGTACTTGTGGATTCAAGGGTACGAGAAAAGGGACACCCTTTGCCGCTCGAACTGCAACAGAAGATGCTATTGGTCCAGTAATAGATCAAGGTATGCAACGAGCAGGAGTCATGATAAAAGGTCCCGGTCTCGGAAGAGACGCAGCATTACGAGCTATTCGTCAAAGTGGTATACGATTCACTTTTTTACGGGATGTAACCCCTATGCCACATAATGGCTGTAGGCCCCCGAAAAAAAAACGTAGATAAAGTATATTATTATTAGATAAAATATATTATTATGATTATTATTGAATACTTATTTTCTTCGATATTTCTTACATTTCCAAATCAAATTACATTTCCAAATCAAAGTCTTTCCATTTTTTCTCAAAATCTAAACTTTCAAAAGAGGATTTTCTATGACTCACGATGAATTCTTTCTACCAGACGGAGACATACGGTGGAAGTGTCTTGAATTAAGAGAAGACAGTGCACGTCTTCATTATGGGCGCTTTTTGCTGGCTCCACTTTTAGAAGGCCAAGCTGACCTAATAGGCATTGCAACGCGAAAAACTTTGCTTCAAGAACTTGAAGGAACGTGTATCACGTGTGCAAAATTTCTGGACGTACCCCATCAATATTTTACTATAGATGGGGTCGAAGAATCGGTCTATGATATTGTAATGAATTTGAAAAAAGTTGTATTCAGAAGTAAC